GTTGATAATATATCTAAATAAAAAATATAATTTCAACTACCATAATTTAATATTCAAGCAATTGCTAGTAATAAAGCAACATCTCCAACTCGATTAGATAAAGCCGTTAATATTCCAGCATTATAAGACTTAACATTTTGAAAATAAATTACTAAACAATAAGATACTAAACCTAATCCATCTCATCCTAATAAAATTCTAATTAAATTGGGACTAATGATCAATAATATTATTGATATAACAAATATTAATACTAATAAAATAAATCGATTAATATTATAATCTTCTTCTATATATTGGTTACTATAAAAAATTACTAAAGAAGAAATTAACAAAACAAAAGATATAAATATTAAACTTATTCAATCAAATAAAAAAGTTATAACAATTGATATTGATTGTAATGATAATACTTCTCATTCAATAAAATAAACTAAATCTCTTAAAATAAACTTTATTCTTATTAAAAATAAACTAATACTAATAAAGATTAAAAAATAAAAACTTGTTTTACAATAATTTACTAAACTATTCACGATCTAAAATGAATTAATCATATCATTGACACCACAAATCAATATTTTTTTTAAACTATTTAAATAAATTCATAATATACAAAAACTTCTTTTTAAAATTAAAATATTTAAAGGAATTCAATGTAATATTAATAAAGAAAATTCTCGAACTGTCCCTACTGAAAAAAAATGAACACCAGAATAAACCTTCCCATGTTGACTATAAGCAAATAAATATAATGAGTAAGCAGCTCTAAAAAAAGATAAGAAAGTTAATATAATCATAGTAATTCATGATCACCCAACAATACTATTTAATAAAGAAATTTCTCCTAATAAATTTAATGTAGGAGGAGCAGCTATATTACCTGAACACAATAAAAATCATCATAATCTTAATGTAGGTATAAAATTTAAAAGTCCCTTATTAATTAATAAACTTCGTCTCCCCATTCGTTCGTAAGAAATATTAGCTAAACAAAAAAGTCCTGAAGAACAAAGACCGTGAGCAATTATTAAAGCATAAGAACCAGTTAATCCTCAATAAGTTAATGTTAATAATCCTCTTAATACAATTCCTATATGAGCAACAGAAGAATAAGCAATCAAAGCCTTTAAGTCTGTTTGTCGTAAACAAATTAATCTAATTAAAACTCCTCCAACTAAACTAATACTAATTCATCAATAATTATATTTAACCCCTGTTATTTGTAATAAAGAAAATATTCGCAATAAACCATATCCCCCCAATTTTAACAAAATTCCTGCTAAAATTATAGACCCAGATACTGGAGCTTCAACATGAGCCTTTGGTAATCATAAGTGAACTAAAAATATTGGCATTTTTACTAAAAAAGCAAAAATTAAAGATAAATATAAAAAATTTAAATCTATAAAGCTAAAATTTAATAATAAATTAAACGATAAAGTATTATTAATATCTAAAATATAAAAAATACCAATCAATAAAGGTAAAGAAGCCAATAAAGTATAAAATAATAAATATACTCCTGCTTGAAGACGTTCAGGTTGATACCCTCACCCCAAAATTAAAAATAAAGTAGGGATTAATCTAGCTTCAAAAAATAAATAAAATATAAACATTCTTATAGAACTAAATGTTAATACTAATATTATTAATAAAAATAAAATTATAAAAATAAATAAATTTTTATAATTATTATATAAATAAACTTTTTCACTTGCTATTAATATTAATCCACAAATTCAAAAACTTAATAAAATTAACCCAAATGAAATTATATCTAGTCCAAAATAATAAGAAATATAATTAAAATAATTTAAAGAACTAAAATTAACTATAAATAAAAAAGTAAAAAAAAATAATAAATTTTGAACCGTTCAATAATTACTTTTTAAAAAAGAAAGAGGTAATATAAAAATTAATATAAAAACAAACTTTAACATTGTAAAATTGAAAATCTTTGAAAATAATCATTACCATGAGTTCGAATTATTGATACTAAAATAGAAAGACCTAAAACTCCTTCACAAACACAAAAAGTTAAAAAAAATATTCTAAAATAAAGTTCGTAATTTATAAAATTTAAATAAAAAAATAAAAAAATAAATAATCTTAATACTATAAACTCTAATCTTAATAAAGTAGATAATAAATGCTTACGATTAGAAACAAATACTAAACAACCAAAAATAAATATAATTATCGATAAAATAAATAATAAATATATATTTGCCATTAATTTAATTAGTTTAAATAGTTTAACACCAAAACATTAGTCTTGTAAACTAAAATTAAGATATAATTCTTTTTAAACTTCAAGAAAAAAGAAATCTCTTTTTCACTAACTCCCAAAGTTAATATTTTAAATAAACTATTTCTTGATATTACAAAATTAGTTATTATAACATTATGTTTAATTATAAGATTTATTTTTATACAAATAAAACATCCTTTGTCAATAGGATTAATATTATTAATTCAAACTTTTTTAACTTGTTTAATTACAAGAATTTATGTAAAAACATTTTGATTTTCATATGTTTTATTTTTAATTTTTTTAGGAGGAATATTAATTCTATTTATTTATGTTACATCATTATCTTCAAATGAAATATTTTCGATATCATTTAGATTAACAATAATTAGTTTAATTATTTTTTCTATTTTTACTATTTTATTTTTTATTATAGATAAATCACTAATTGAACAATTTATTACAAATATAGAAATAGAAAAATTATCTAATATGAATAACTTAATTAATGAAAATATTTTATCACTAAATAAAATATATAATTTTCCAACTAATTTAATTACATTACTTTTAATTAATTATTTATTTTTAACTTTATTAGTAACTGTAAAAATTACTAAAAAATTTTATGGGCCTTTACGACCAATAAACTAATGTTTAAACCAATTCGAAAAAATCACCCCTTAATTAGTATTGCTAATAATGCATTAGTAGACTTACCAGCTCCATCTAATATTTCAGCATGATGAAATTTTGGATCATTACTAGGATTATGTTTAATAATTCAAATTTTAACAGGATTATTTTTAGCCATACATTATGCTGCTGATATTGAAACTGCTTTTAATAGTGTTAATCACATTTGTCGAGATGTAAATAATGGATGATTCTTACGAATTTGTCACGCAAATGGGGCTTCATTTTTTTTTGCATGTTTATTTATTCATGTAGGACGAGGAGTATATTATGAATCATATTTATACCATATAACATGAAATACCGGAGTAATTATTTTATTTTTAACAATAGCAACAGGATTTTTAGGATATGTTTTACCTTGAGGACAAATATCTTTTTGAGGAGCTACAGTAATTACTAATTTATTATCAGCGGTCCCTTATTTAGGAATAGATTTAGTACAATGAATTTGAGGAGGATTTGCAGTAGATAATGCAACATTAACTCGATTTTTTACCTTTCATTTTATTTTTCCTTTTATTATTTTAGCTTTAATAATAATTCATTTATTATTTTTACACCAAACCGGATCAAATAATCCATTAGGATTAAATAGAAATGTTGATAAGATCCCTTTCCATCCTTATTTTATTTATAAGGACATTTTTGGATTTATTGTATTTTTATGAATTTTAATTGCTTTTATTTGAAAATTTAATTATTTATTAATAGACCCAGAAAATTTTATTCCTGCTAATCCTTTAGTAACCCCAGTTCATATTCAACCTGAATGATACTTTTTATTTGCTTATGCAATTTTACGATCAATTCCTAATAAATTAGGGGGAGTAATTGCATTAGTTTTATCAATTGCAATTTTATTAATTTTACCTTTTACTCATTCAAGTAAATTCCGAGGATTACAATTTTACCCTTTAAATCAAATTTTATATTGAAATATAGTAATTGTTGCATCTTTATTAACATGAATTGGAGCTCGACCTGTAGAAAACCCTTATATTTTAACAGGACAAATTCTTACAGTATTATATTTTTCATACTTTATTATTAATCCATTAGTTGCTAAGTATTGAGATAAATTATTAAATTAATTAATAAGCTTTTATAGCATATGTCTTGAAAACATAAGAAAGAAGTAAATCCTTCTATTAATTTATACTAAAAATTATTCATTAAAATAATAAAGAAATTAAAAAAATTTTAAATCCTACAAAAAAAAATAAGTAATTTAAAGAAAGAGGTAAAAAACTTTTTCATGCCAAATATATTAATTTATCGTATCGAAATCGTGGTAAAGTTCCTCGTACTCAAATAAAAATAAAAGAAATAAAAGTTAATTTAAAAAAAAATAATAATCTATAGATATCTCCCCCTAAAAAAATAACTACAAATAATATACTCATAAATAAAATTCTAGAATATTCTGCCAAAAAAATTAATGCAAACCCACCTCTTCTGTATTCAACATTAAATCCAGAAACTAATTCTGATTCTCCTTCAGCAAAATCAAATGGGGTACGATTAGTTTCTGCTAAACAAGAAGCTAACCAAACTAATCCTAATGGAAAACAAAAAAAAATAAATCAAATATACGATTGATAATTATAAAAATTTATAAAATTATAATTACCAATTAAAAAAATAAAACTTAATAAAATTAAAGCCAAACTAACTTCATAAGAAATTGTTTGAGCCACAGCTCGCAATCCTCCTAATAAAGCATAATTAGAATTTGATGATCACCCAGCAATTATAACAGTATAAACCCCCAATCTAGTACAACATAAAAAAAATAATACACCTAAATTAAATGAATATAATTTAATTAAATAAGGAATACATATTCAAATTAATAAAGATAAAAACAAAGAAAATACTGGTGAAAAATAATAAGAAATATAATTAGACACTAAAGGATAAGTTTGTTCTTTAGTAAATAATTTTACAGCATCACTAAAAGGTTGTAATAATCCGTTAAACCCTACTTTATTTGGTCCTTTACGAATTTGAATGTACCCTAAAACCTTTCGTTCTAATAAAGTTAAAAAAGCAACTCCTACTATTACACAAATTACTAATAATAATCTTCCAATTAAAGGCAAAATTAAATCATATATAAACAATACTATTTATAATTAAAAATTATATTTATAAATTCTAAATTTATTGCACTAATCTGCCAAAATAGTAAACAAAATTATTAATTTTCAAATAAATTAAAATTATATTTTTTATATTAGGTCCTTTCGTACTACAATATAATAATTAATTAAGGATAGAAACCAACCTGGCTTACGCCGGTTTGAACTCAGATCATGTAAGAATTCAAAGGTCGAACAGACCTAAACCTTAAACTTCTACACCTAAAAATAACTCTTAATCCAACATCGAGGTCGCAATCTTTTTTATCGATATGAACTCTCTAAAAAAATTACGCTGTTATCCCTAAGGTAACTTAATTTTTTAATCCATAATATAGGATCTTAAACTCATAAATCAATGTAAATAATAAATAAAAGTTTATTAAATTTTAATACCACCCCAGTAAAATTTTATCAAAAATATAAATTTTAATATTCTTTATAATTTATAATTTATAAAAATAAAGATCTATAGGGTCTTCTCGTCCTTTAATTATATTTTAACTTTTTAATTAAAAAATAAAGTTCTATAAAATTTTAAAAAAAACAGTATATATCTCATTCAACCATTCATACCAGCCTTCAATTAAAAGACTATTGATTATGCTACCTTCGCACGGTCAAAATACCGCGGCCCTTTAAAATTCAGTGGGCAGGCTAGACTTTATATATAAATCAAAAAGACATGTTTTTGTTAAACAGGTGAACATATTTAATTTGCCGAATTCTTCATTTAAACCTATCAAATTAATTATATTATATAAATTTATATACTAATTTTATCATAATTTATAATTTTAACTAATTAAAAATTATATTTTAATAAAAAATTTAATTTAAAAATAAATAATTTTAAATAAAAAATAAATTATAACAAATTTATTAATAATAGCTATTTTTAAGCTTACATTTATTTTTTAATTATTAAAAATATAAAAATTTATTTTAAAGCTTATCCCTTAAAATATTATTTTATTCATTTATTAAATTAAAAAATTAAATTAATAAAATAAATAAACTAAATTAAATTTATTTCTTAAAAAACTAGATATATTTTAAAACGATTAACATTTCATTTCTAATTATATATTAAAAATAGTTATTCTACAATAACTTTTATATACAATTAAATCTTTAAAATTCGAGAAAAATTAATATAATAATTCATTATTTAATAAACCCTGATACCCAAGGTACAATAAATAAAATTTTCTTTTTAAATAAAAATTTTTCAAATTATTTCAATATTCTTTTACAATACTACTAAACTATAATTAAAATTATTATTTCATTATACATTACTAAAACTAAAAATATTAAAATTATTTTTATTAATAATTAATATAAAAAAAATAAATTAATAAATAAATTATATCAATTTAAATTGAATTGCACAAATTTCTTTTCAATGTAAATGAAATGCTTTACTAATTAAGCTTTAAATTGTCATTCTAGATACACTTTCCAGTACATCTACTATGTTACGACTTATCTCATTTTAAAAATGAGAGCGACGGGCGATGTGTGCATGTTTTAGAGCTTTAATCATATAAATAATCTATTTTATATTACTATTAAATCCACCTTCATATTTTTATTTCAAAAAATAATCCGTTTAAATAATTTTATTGTAATCCATTTCTACTTAACCATAAACTGCACCTTGACCTGACATTTTATTTAATAAAATATTTAGAAAATTATTAATCTTATAATATATTCTGATGACGGCGATATACAAATTGAAAACAAAATTAAGTTAGGTCCAACGTGGATTATCAATAACAGAACAGATTCCTCTAAATAGACTAAAACACCGCCAAATTCTTTAAATTTTAAGAATATAACTAATACTACTTTAGCATTTTAATTATTTAATTTTAATAATAGGGTATCTAATCCTAGTTTATTATAAAATTTTTATAGCTTAAATTAACCAATAATTAATAATAAATAAATTTAAAAATTTCACCTAATAAATTTATAAATATATTAAATAAATATAATTTAACTAATACTAAAAATTTTTATTTGCATCATTTGTATAACCGCAGTAGCTGGCACAAATTTTACCAATACTATATATTATTACTAATTCAAAATTTCTTTTATAATTAATATTAATTACTGCGAATAATTTATAATTATTTATTTTTAAAATTAATAATAATTCATACAAAAATTTACATGTAAAATAAAATATAAATAAAATATTTAACTAGAATAAAATAATATTAATACCCTTAAATTTGTAATAATAAATTTAAATAATTTTTATAATATAATATATTAATAATAATTAAATTAATATTAATTTTAATAATATAAATTATTAAAATTAAATAAATAATTTTAGTACATACCTCCTCATAAAATACCCCTATTTTTTTTTTTTTTATTAATTAATCTATAAAAATAATTAATAATTTATTAATTATTAAATTATATTAATAATATAATTAATGTAAACAAAAATAAATTATATTATTATAATTATTTAATAATTAATTAAAGTATTAATAATTATATAAATATTTAATATATATATATATATTTATATATTATAATTATTATAATTTATTATATTTTATATAAATAATTTATATATATATAAATATTTTTTTCTTTTAATTATAAGACTATTTGGTCTATAAATAATATACCCATTTTATATAAATATATTATATAATAAATGTTTATATTAATATAAATTATTTATATAGTTAAAAGGAATCGTTTATTATAACATTAATTTAATACCCCGTTATTTTTAATACTAGTATAAAAA